GCTAGCGTAGCTTAATCAAAGCATAACACTGAAGATGTTAAGATGGGCCGTAAAAAGCTCCGCGGGCACAAAGGTTTGGTCCTGACTTTACTATCAGCTCTAGCTAAACTTACACATGCAAGTATCCGCACCCCCGTGAGAATGCCCCAACAGTTCCCTGCCCGGGAACAAGGAGCTGGTATCAGGCACAAAATTACATAGCCCACGACACCTTGCTTAGCCACACCCTCAAGGGAATCCAGCAGTGATAGACATTAAGCCATGAGTGAAAACTTGACTTAGTTAAAGCTAAGAGGGCCGGTAAAACTCGTGCCAGCCACCGCGGTTATACGAGAGGCCCGAGCTGATAATTGCCGGCGTAAAGAGTGGTTAAGATCAAATAAAAACTAAAGCCAAAAGCCCTCACAGCTGTTATACGCACTCGAGGGTAGGAAGCCCAACTACGAAAGTGGCTTTACAACATCTGAACCCACGAAAGCTAGGGTACAAACTGGGATTAGAGACCCCACTATGCCCAGCCATAAACATTGACAGTACATTACAAATACCGTCCGCCCGGGGATTACGAGCACCAGCTTAAAACCCAAAGGACTTGGCGGTGCTTTAGATCCACCTAGAGGAGCCTGTTCTAGAACCGATGATCCCCGTTCAACCTCACCCTTCCTTGTTCATCCCGCCTATATACCACCGTCGTCAGCTTACCCTGTGAAGGCCCAATAGTAAGCAAGATTGGCATTGCCCAAAACGCCAGGTCGAGGTGTAGCGTATGGAAGGGGAAGTAATGGGCTACATTCACTAACAATAGTGTATACGAACAGTGCACTGAAACGTGCACATTGAAGGAGGATTTAGCAGTAAGTGGAAAATAGAGCGTTCCGCTGAAATTGGCCCTGAAGCGCGCACACACCGCCCGTCACTCTCCCCAAGCTCCACTAGCCTAAATGCCTAAAACCTAAAAAATGCAAAGGGGAGGCAAGTCGTAACATGGTAAGCGTACCGGAAGGTGCGCTTGGAAAAACAGAGTATAGCTAAGACAGAAAAGCATCTCCCTTACACCGAGAAGTCACCCGTGCAAATCGGGTTACCCTGACGCCCAACAGCTAGCCCCTAAACCAAAAACAACAACCACCCATCAATAACCCCAAAGACACAAGCAAAACACAAATAAACCATTCTCCCCCCTTAGTATAGGCGATAGAAAAGGGGCCCCGGAGCTATAGAAAAAGTACCGCAAGGGAACGCTGAAAGAGAAATGAAACAACCCAGTGAAGCCTTGAAAAGCAGAGATTTCCGCTCGTACCTTTTGCATCATGATTTAGCTAGTAACCCCGAGCAAAGGGCACTTTAGTTCGACCCCCCGAAACTAAGTGAGCTACTCCAAGACAGCCTAACCAATAGGGCGAACCCGTCTCTGTGGCAAAAGAGTGGGAAGAGCTTCGAGTAGCGGTGACAGACCTACCGAACTTAGTTATAGCTGGTTGCCTGGGAATTGGATAGAAGTTCAGCCTCACGGCTTCTTCCCTCACTTACAAACCCCGTCCTTCCCCTAGGACGTCCCAACGACACTTAAAGAAACCGCGAGAGTTAGTCAAAGGGGGTACAGCCCCTTTGACATAAGACACAACTTTACCAGGAGGGTAAGGATCATAATTTAACTAAGGAGAAATATTCTGGTGGGCCTAAAAGCAGCCACCCCTATAGAAAGCGTTAAAGCTCAGACATACATCTCACCCCATCGATCCCGATAACACCATCCCAACCCCCTTCTCCTACCAGGCCATCCCATGCAACCATGGGAGTGACCATGCTAATATGAGTAATAAGAGAGCACCCACAACTCTCTCCTTGCACGAGTGTACATCGGAACGGACCCCCCACCGAATCTTAACGGCCCCAAGCAAAGAGGGCATTGTAACCGCAAACCAAATCTACCAGAAAACCATCCAAAATCTAACCGTTAACCCCACACTGGCGTGCATTTTTAGGAAAGACTAAAAGAAAAAGAAGGAACTCGGCAAACACATGAAGCCTCGCCTGTTTACCAAAAACATCGCCTCTTGCAAAATCAATGAATAAGAGGTCCCGCCTGCCCTGTGACTATTATGTTTAACGGCCGCGGTATTTTGACCGTGCGAAGGTAGCGCAATCACTTGTCTTTTAAATAGGGACCTGTATGAATGGCATAACGAGGGCTTAACTGTCTCCTTTTTCAAGTCAATGAAATTGATCTCCCCGTGCAGAAGCGGGGATAAACACATAAGACGAGAAGACCCTGTGGAGCTTTAGACGTCCGGGCAGATCATGTTAAGCACCCCTAAATACAGATCCAAACTAAATGAATCCTGCCCCCATGTCTTCGGTTGGGGCGACCATGGGGTAAAAAAAACCCCCCACGCAGACAGGGAGTACTTTGCTCCTAAAACCAAGAGCTCCCGCTCTAACAAACAGAATTTCTGACCTAAAGATCCGGCAAAGCCGATCAACGGACCAAGTTACCCCAGGGATAACAGCGCAATCCTCTTTTAGAGCCCATATCGACAAGAGGGTTTACGACCTCGATGTTGGATCAGGACATCCTAATGGTGCAGCCGCTATTAAGGGTTCGTTTGTTCAACGATTAAAGTCCTACGTGATCTGAGTTCAGACCGGAGTAATCCAGGTCAGTTTCTATCTATGACGCATTCTTTTCTAGTACGAAAGGACCGAAAAGAAGGGGCCCATGCTCAAAGTATGCCTCACCCCCACTTAATGAAAACAACTCAAAAAAGTAACAGGGCGCATCTTACCCCCGAGAGAAGGGCAATGTTAATGCAAATCTAACTGACGCAAGGGCCACGCCCTTCCAACAGAGGTGTAACCCCTCTCCTTAACCCCTAACCCCATTCAGAAAGTACCCCTCCACGATAGACCTGCCTTCCCGGCAACGCCCTGGAGAAGCCTTACAGCTGATGTGACAAACTTCGGAAGCCGCCATTCTCCGAAGCTTGTTAGTGTGGCAGAGCCCGGCTAATGCGAAAGGCCTAAGCCCTTGCTACAGAGGTTCAAGTCCTCTCCCTAACTATGGCCACATCCGTTATCATTCACACAATTAACACCCTCACCCTAATTGTGCCCGTCCTTCTAGCCGTTGCCTTCCTAACCCTACTTGAACGTAAAGTCCTTGGCTACATGCAACTACGTAAAGGCCCGAATATCGTCGGACCCTACGGCCTTCTTCAACCCATCGCCGACGGAGTAAAACTCTTCATCAAAGAGCCCGTGCGACCCTCAACCTCCTCCCCCTTCCTATTCCTCCTAGCCCCCATACTAGCTCTATCCCTCGCACTAACACTATGAGCTCCTATGCCCCTGCCCTACCCAATAGTAGACCTAAACTTAGGGATCCTCTTTATCCTTGCACTCTCCAGCCTAACAGTTTACTCAATTCTTGGCTCAGGCTGAGCCTCTAATTCCAAATATGCCCTTATTGGGGCCTTACGTGCCGTTGCCCAAACTATTTCTTACGAAGTCAGCCTAGGACTCATCCTTCTAGGCGCCATCATCTTTACTGGGGGCTTCACCCTTCAAACCTTTAATGTTGCCCAAGAGGGTGTCTGACTAGTCCTGCCAGCCTGACCCCTGGCCGCAATATGATATGTCTCGACCCTAGCAGAAACCAACCGCGCCCCATTTGACCTCACAGAAGGCGAATCTGAGCTCGTCTCAGGCTTCAATGTAGAATATGCAGGCGGCCCCTTCGCCCTCTTTTTCCTAGCAGAATATGCCAACATCCTACTGATGAATACACTTTCCGCCACCCTCTTTATAGGTGCCTCTCACACCCCCCTTTACCCAGAGCTAACCGCTATTAACCTTATAATCAAAGCCGCCCTCCTCTCAGTCGCTTTCCTTTGAGTACGTGCCTCTTACCCACGATTTCGATATGACCAACTAATGCACCTCATCTGAAAAGCCTTCCTTCCCCTGACCCTAGCCTTACTAATTTGACACCTGGCTGTACCCCTAGCCTTTGTAGGCCTACCCCCGTCCGCCTAAAAAGGAGTCGTGCCTGAAGTAAAGGTTCGCCGTGATGGGGCGACTCATGAGGGTTAGAGCCCCTCCCACTCCTTCACCCCCTGCCTTATACCTAAAATTAGAGAGAGGGGAATTGAACCCCCGCCCGAGAGATCAAAACTCTCAGTGCTTCCTCTACACCACTCTCTAATCTGACATCAGTAAAGTCAGCTAAACAAGCTCTCGGGCCCATACCCCGAACATGTTGGTTAAACCCCTTCCTTTGCTAATGAGCCCTTTTATCTTAGCCACCCTGCTACTCGGACTAGGCCTAGGAACCACAATTACATTTGCAAGCTCCCACTGACTACTCGCCTGAATGGGCCTTGAAATAAGCACCCTCGCCATCATCCCCCTTATAGCCCAGCACTACCACCCCCGAGCCGTCGAAGCGGCAACAAAATACTTTCTCACCCAAGCAACAGCAGCCGCCATACTTCTCTTTGCAAGCACCACAAATGCCTGGCTCTCAGGTCAATGAGAAATCCAACAAATATCCCACCCCCTCCCAGTTACTATAATTACAATTGCTCTCGCCCTAAAAATTGGCCTTGCCCCCCTTCACTCCTGACTCCCAGAAGTGCTCCAGGGCCTAGACCTGACCACAGGCCTCATCCTATCTACCTGACAAAAACTTGCCCCCTTTGCCCTCCTACTACAAATTCAAGCAAACAACCCAACAATCCTCATTCTACTTGGAATCACCTCCACCCTTGTCGGAGGCTGAGGGGGTTTAAACCAAACCCAACTCCGAAAAGTCCTCGCTTACTCTTCAATTGCTCACCTCGGTTGAATAATCCTAGTCCTCCAATTCTCCCCTTCCCTTACTTTCCTGACCCTCATCACCTACTTCCTCATGACATTCTCAACATTCCTTGTCTTCAAACTTAATGAAGCCACAAATATCAACTCACTTGCCACCTCCTGAACAAAAGCACCTGCCATTACCGCCCTGGCCCCCCTCGTACTCCTTTCCCTAGGTGGCCTCCCACCACTCACCGGCTTCATGCCTAAATGACTGATTCTCCAAGAACTCACCAAACAAGATCTTGCTCCCATTGCCACCCTCGCTGCCCTCACAGCCCTTCTCAGCCTATACTTCTACTTACGACTAACCTACGCCATAACCCTTACAATATCCCCTAACACCCTCAACATCTCACCTTCCTGACGCCTACCCTCCTCTCAACACACCCTCCCCCTTGCCATCTCCACTACAGCTACTCTCACCCTACTCCCTCTAACCCCTGCGATGACTTCACTGCTCGCCCTCTAAGAGACTTAAGTTAGTATTCAGACTAAGGGCCTTCAAAGCCCTCAACGAAAGTGAAAATCTTTCAGTCTCTGTTAGGACTTGCAGGCCATTATCCTACATCTCCTGCATGCAAAACAGGCACTTGAATTAAGCTAAAGCCCTACTAGACAGGCAGGCCTCGATCCTACAAACTCTTAGTTAACAGCTAAGCGCCCAAACCAGCGAGCATCCGTCTACCTTTCCCCCGCTGTCAAAACAAAAAGCGGGGGAAAGCCCCGGCCAGAATTCAGCTGGCTCCTTCAGATTTGCAATCTGACATGCTTCAGCACCTCGGGGCTTGGTGAAAAAAGGAATCAAACCTCTGTCGTACGGGACTACAAGCCGCCGCCTATCACTCGGCCATTTCACCTGTGGCAATCACACGTTGATTTTTCTCGACCAATCACAAAGACATCGGCACCCTTTATCTAGTATTTGGTGCTTGGGCTGGAATAGTAGGGACAGCCCTGAGCCTTCTCATCCGAGCAGAACTCAGCCAACCGGGCGCCCTCCTCGGAGACGACCAGATTTATAATGTAATTGTTACGGCACACGCGTTCGTAATAATTTTCTTTATAGTAATACCAATCCTAATCGGAGGATTCGGAAACTGACTTGTTCCTCTAATGATCGGAGCCCCCGACATGGCATTCCCCCGAATAAACAACATGAGCTTCTGGCTCCTCCCACCTTCCTTCCTCCTTCTCCTTGCCTCCTCAGGCGTAGAAGCCGGAGCCGGTACCGGGTGGACAGTCTACCCTCCCTTAGCCGGAAACCTAGCCCACGCCGGAGCATCTGTCGACCTAACAATTTTCTCCCTTCACCTAGCAGGTGTTTCCTCAATTCTTGGGGCAATTAACTTCATCACAACAATTATTAACATGAAACCCCCTGCCATTTCCCAGTACCAAACCCCACTATTTGTATGATCGGTCCTGGTTACAGCCGTTCTTCTCCTACTTTCCCTGCCAGTTCTTGCAGCCGGCATTACAATGCTTCTCACGGACCGAAATCTAAATACCACTTTCTTCGACCCTGCCGGAGGAGGTGACCCCATTCTCTACCAACACTTATTCTGATTCTTCGGGCACCCAGAGGTCTACATTCTTATTCTTCCAGGCTTCGGCATGATTTCCCACATCGTTGCCTATTACGCTGGCAAGAAAGAACCTTTCGGCTACATGGGCATGGTTTGGGCTATGATAGCAATTGGCCTTCTAGGCTTCATTGTCTGAGCCCACCACATGTTTACTGTTGGAATGGATGTCGATACACGAGCCTATTTCACCTCCGCCACTATAATCATTGCGATTCCCACAGGCGTAAAAGTCTTCAGCTGACTAGCAACCCTGCACGGAGGATCTATTAAATGAGAAACACCCCTACTATGAGCCCTCGGCTTCATCTTCCTCTTCACCGTAGGAGGCCTTACGGGAATTGTACTGGCCAACTCATCCCTAGATATTGTACTGCATGATACATACTATGTAGTAGCACACTTCCACTATGTCCTCTCAATGGGAGCCGTATTCGCTATCATGGCCGCCTTCGTGCACTGATTCCCTCTGTTCTCAGGCTATACCCTCCATTCAACGTGAACAAAAATTCACTTTGGGGTTATATTCGTAGGGGTTAACCTAACTTTCTTCCCCCAGCACTTCCTCGGACTCGCTGGAATGCCTCGACGATACTCAGACTACCCAGACGCCTACACCCTCTGAAACACAATCTCATCTATTGGCTCCATAGTCTCTCTTGTGGCAGTAATTATGTTCCTGTTCATCATCTGAGAAGCCTTCGCCGCTAAACGTGAAGTCTGCTCAGTAGAGCTCACAGCAACAAACGTAGAATGACTACACGGCTGCCCTCCCCCCTACCACACCTTCGAAGAGCCCGCATTTGTCCAAGTACAGTCTCGCTAACGAGAGAGGAAGGAATTGAACCCCCATAAACTAGTTTCAAGCCAGCCACATAACCACTCTGTCACTCTCTTCATAAGGCACTAGTAAAACGTTATTACATTGCCTTGTCAAGGCAAAATTGTGGGTTAAAGCCCCACGTGCCTTGAATTATGGCACACCCCTCACAGCTAGGATTTCAAGACGCAGCTTCACCTGTTATAGAGGAACTTCTCCACTTCCACGACCACGCCCTTATAATCGTTTTTCTGATTAGCACGCTCGTGCTTTACATTATTGTAGCCATGGTCTCCACCAAACTTACAAACAAATACATCTTAGACTCCCAAGAGATCGAAATTATCTGAACAGTCCTCCCAGCCGTCATTCTCATCCTCATTGCACTTCCCTCCCTCCGCATTCTTTACCTCATGGACGAAATTAACGACCCACACCTCACAATCAAAGCCATTGGCCACCAATGATATTGAAGCTACGAATACACAGACTACGAAGACCTCGGCTTCGATTCCTACATGATCCCTACACAAGACCTCACACCCGGGCAGTTCCGGCTCCTAGAAGCCGACCACCGCATGGTCATCCCTGTCGAATCTCCCATCCGCGTACTAGTTTCCGCTGAAGACGTCCTCCACTCCTGAGCAGTCCCAGCCCTCGGCGTAAAAATAGACGCAGTCCCCGGCCGCCTAAACCAAACAGCCTTCATTACATCTCGACCCGGTGTATTCTATGGACAATGCTCTGAAATCTGCGGAGCAAACCACAGCTTCATGCCCATCGTAGTCGAAGCCGTCCCCCTGGAGCACTTCGAAAACTGATCCTCACTAATACTTGAAGACGCCTCACTAAGAAGCTTTGCAGGGCCCTAAGCGTTAGCCTTTTAAGCTAAAGACTGGTGGTTCCCGCCCACCCTTAGTGACATGCCTCAGCTCAACCCCGCACCTTGGTTTGCCATTCTAGTCTTTTCATGACTAGTCTTCCTAATTATTATCCCTCCAAAAGTCCTAGCCCACACCTTCCCTAATGAACCGAACCCTCAAAGCACCCAGAAATCTAAAACAGAGCCCTGAACCTGACCATGACACTAAGCTTCTTCGACCAATTCATAAGCCCCTCACTTCTGGGCATCCCACTGATAGCCCTTGCATTAACCCTACCCTGAATCCTCTTCCCAGCCCCCACTGTCCGATGATTAAACAACCGGCTATTAACACTCCAAAGCTGATTCATCAATCGTTTCACCCAGCAACTCCTCCTTCCTCTCAACCCAGCCGGGCACAAATGAGCCCTGATCCTTACATCCCTAGTGCTATTCCTTATTACCCTTAACATGCTCGGCCTCCTCCCTTATACTTTTACCCCAACTACCCAACTGTCACTCAACATGGGCCTTGCAGTCCCCCTATGACTCGCAACAGTCATCATCGGCATGCGAAATCAACCAACTATCGCCCTAGGCCACCTCCTGCCAGAAGGGACCCCCACACCTCTGATCCCCGTACTAATTATTATCGAAACTATCAGCTTATTCATTCGCCCCCTCGCCCTAGGCGTACGACTCACAGCCAACCTTACAGCCGGCCATCTACTCATCCAACTAATCGCCACCGCTGCCTTCGTCCTCCTACCCCTCATGCCTACCGTCGCTATCCTCACTACAGGACTCCTCTTCCTCCTGACCCTCCTAGAAGTCGCCGTTGCAATAATTCAAGCCTACGTCTTCGTCCTTCTCCTAAGCCTCTACCTTCAAGAAAACGTCTAATGGCCCACCAAGCACACGCATATCACATAGTAGACCCAAGCCCCTGGCCACTGACAGGTGCAGTCGCCGCTTTACTAATGACCTCTGGTCTCGCAATCTGATTCCATTTTAACTCTACAGTCCTGATATCCCTTGGCCTAGTTCTCCTCCTCCTCACAATATATCAATGATGACGAGATATCGTCCGAGAAGGCACCTTCCAAGGCCACCACACCCCGCCAGTTCAAAAAGGTCTCCGCTACGGAATAATCCTCTTTATTACCTCAGAGGTTTTCTTCTTCCTGGGATTCTTCTGAGCTTTCTACCACTCAAGCCTAGCTCCAACCCCCGAACTAGGAGGTTGCTGACCCCCCACAGGTCTCATCACACTTGACCCCTTTGAAGTCCCATTACTTAACACGGCTGTCCTTCTCGCCTCCGGGGTTACAGTTACATGAGCCCACCATAGTATCATGGAAGGTGAACGAAAACAAGCTATCCACTCCCTTACCCTAACGATCCTTCTCGGCTTCTACTTCACCTTCCTTCAAGGGATAGAATATTACGAAGCACCATTTACAATTGCTGACGGAGTCTACGGATCCACATTCTTTGTCGCAACTGGCTTCCATGGCCTACATGTCATCATTGGCTCCACATTCCTAGCTGTCTGCCTTCTCCGCCAAATCCAATACCACTTCACGTCAGAGCATCACTTCGGATTTGAAGCAGCTGCCTGATACTGACATTTCGTAGACGTCGTCTGATTATTCCTCTACATCTCTATCTACTGATGAGGCTCATAATCTTTCTAGTACCAACGTTAGTACCAGTGACTTCCAATCACAAAGTCTTGGTTCAAATCCAAGGAAAGATAATGTCTCAAGTCACAACAATTATCTTAATTGCCATTGCCCTCTCCACAATCCTCGCTATTGTCTCCTTCTGACTTCCCCAAATGTCCCCAGACTACGAAAAACTCTCCCCCTACGAGTGTGGCTTTGACCCCCTCGGAACCGCCCGACTACCTTTCTCCCTCCGATTCTTTCTTGTGGCCATCCTCTTTCTCCTTTTCGACTTAGAAATTGCCCTCCTCCTTCCCCTCCCCTGAGGCGACCAACTATCAACTCCCCTCCTCACCTTCACATGAGCATCAGCTGTCCTAGCCCTCCTCACGCTAGGCCTAATTTACGAGTGACTCCAAGGAGGCCTCGAATGGGCTGAATAGGCAATTAGTTTAAAAAAAATTCTTGATTTCGGCTCAAATGCTTGTGGTTAAAGTCCACAATTGCCTAATGACCCCCGTTCACTTCACTTTCTCAGCAGCATTCATACTAGGTCTGACAGGCTTGGCATTCCACCGCACACACCTCCTCTCTGCCCTACTATGCTTGGAGGGCATGATACTCTCCCTATTTGTAGCTCTCTCCCTATGAAGCCTACAACTAAGCGCAACTAGCTTCTCAACGGCCCCAATACTTCTCCTCGCATTCTCAGCTTGTGAGGCAAGCGCAGGACTTGCCCTCCTAGTAGCCACTGCCCGTACACACGGCACCGACCGCCTGCAAAGCTTAAACCTTCTACAATGCTAAAAATCCTCATTCCAACACTAATGCTTGTCCCAACCACTTGAATAGTCTCCGCTAAGTGACTATGACCTACCACCCTTATACACAGCCTGCTTATTGCTTTTGCAAGCCTTAGCTGACTAAGTAACCTCTCAGAGACAGGATGATCCTCCCTCAATCCTTACATGGCAACAGACCCCCTCTCCACCCCCTTGCTCGTCCTTACCTGCTGACTTTTACCCCTTATAATCCTCGCCAGCCAAAACCACACAGCCTCAGAACCAATCAACCGCCAGCGAATGTATATTTCATTACTTACATCTCTTCAAATCTTCCTCATTATAGCCTTCGGCGCCACTGAAATCATCATGTTCTACGTAATATTTGAAGCCACCCTCATTCCAACCCTCATCCTCATCACCCGCTGAGGTAACCAAACCGAGCGTCTCAACGCAGGTACCTACTTCCTATTCTACACATTAGCAGGCTCACTGCCTCTCCTCGTCGCCCTCCTACTTCTACAAAACAACACGGGCACACTTTCCCTCCTCACCCTACAATACTCAAACCCCATCCCTCTCATTACTTACGCCGACAAATTATGATGAGCCGCCTGTCTACTTGCCTTCCTAGTAAAGATACCACTTTACGGAGTCCACCTCTGACTGCCTAAAGCACATGTCGAAGCCCCCGTTGCTGGCTCCATAGTTCTTGCCGCTGTCTTACTAAAACTTGGAGGCTATGGTATGATGCGAATACTAACCGTACTCGAACCCCTCACCAAAGAATTAAGTTATCCCTTTATCATCCTCGCACTTTGAGGGGTGATTATAACAGGCTCGATCTGCCTACGCCAAACAGACCTAAAATCTCTCATTGCCTACTCATCTGTCAGCCACATGGGTCTCGTCGTAGGGGGCATTCTAATTCAAACGCCCTGAGGATTCACAGGAGCACTAATCCTCATGATCGCCCACGGACTCACATCCTCAGCCCTCTTCTGTTTAGCAAACACCAATTATGAACGAACACACAGTCGAACAATGCTCCTGGCTCGAGGACTGCAAATAGCCCTTCCCCTCATAACAGCCTGATGGTTCATCGCCAGCCTTGCAAACCTAGCCCTCCCTCCTCTACCCAATCTAATAGGAGAGCTCATAATTATTACCTCACTATTTAACTGATCCTGATGAACACTGGCCCTGACTGGCGCGGGCACACTAATTACCGCAGGCTATTCACTATACATATTCCTAATAACCCAACGAGGCCCACTCCCAGCACATATCATTGCTCTAGACCCATCACACTCCCGAGAACATCTCCTAATAGCCCTTCACCTTCTCCCCCTCTTACTCCTCATCCTTAAACCCGAATTAATCTGAGGCTGAGCCGCTTGTCGGTATAATTTAACAAAAATATTAGATTGTGATTCTAAAAACAGGGGTTAAACCCCCCTTACCTACCGAGAGAGGCTCGCAGCAACGAATACTGCTAATTTTCGCCCCCCTTGGTTGAACTCCAAGGCTCACTCGCCCCGCTTCTAAAGGATAATAGCTCATCCGTTGGTCTTAGGAACCAAAAACTCTTGGTGCAACTCCAAGTAGCAGCTATGCACTCCACTTCACTTATGATAACATCAAGCCTAATTATCATTTTCACACTCCTTATCAGCCCTGTTCTTACAACACTCAGTCCCAACCCCCAAACCCCTGACTGAGCTCTCACCCAGGTTAAGACGGCAGTAAAATTTGCCTTCTTCATCAGCCTCCTCCCACTATGTCTCTTCCTAAACGAAGGCGCAGAGACAATTATCACAAACTGAAACTGAATAAACACCACAACTTTTGACATTAATATCAGCTTTAAATTTGATCACTACTCAATCATCTTTACCCCCATCGCACTATACGTAACCTGGTCAATTCTAGAATTCGCCTCCTGATATATGCACGCAGACCCCTTCATAAACCGATTCTTCAAATACCTCCTCATCTTCCTTATCGCTATAATCATCTTAGTCACAGCAAACAACATATTCCAAATCTTCATTGGCTGAGAAGGCGTAGGGATTATGTCCTTCCTTCTCATCGGCTGATGATATGGCCGAGCCGACGCAAACACCGCGGCCCTTCAGGCCGTCCTCTACAATCGAGTCGGAGATATTGGCCTCATCTTTGCTATAGCCTGAATAGCAATAAACCTCAACTCCTGAGAAATACAACAAATATTTGCAGCTTCTAAAAATATGGACCTCACCTTTCCACTTCTAGGCCTAATCATTGCCGCCACCGGCAAATCAGCTCAATTTGGCCTCCACCCCTGACTTCCCTCCGCCATAGAAGGACCCACACCAGTATCCGCCCTCCTTCACTCCAGCACTATGGTCGTAGCAGGAATCTTCCTCCTCATTCGAATGAGCCCCCTTTTAGAAAACAACCAAACCGCCCTCACTACCTGCCTGTGTCTCGGAGCACTAACTACCCTATTCACTGCAACCTGTGCCCTCACACAAAATGACATCAAAAAAATCGTTGCCTTCTCAACATCAAGCCAACTTGGACTAATGATAGTGACAATTGGCCTAAACCAACCTCAACTAGCCTTTCTTCATATCTGCACCCACGCATTTTTCAAAGCAATGCTTTTCCTCTGCTCAGGGTCAATCATCCACAGCCTTAACGACGAACAAGACATCCGTAAAATAGGAGGAATGCACACTCTCACACCCTTCACATCATCTTGCCTGACTATCGGTAGCTTAGCCCTCACAGGCACTCCTTTCTTAGCAGGCTTTTTCTCCAAAGACGCAATTATTGAAGCACTCAACACATCCCACCTAAACGCCTGAGCCCTAGTCCTTACCCTCCTGGCAACTTCCTTCACTGCCATCTATAGCCTCCGTGTCGTCTTCTTTGTGTCCATAGGATATCCTCGATTCAACCCACTGTCCCCCATTAACGAAAATAACCCAGCAGTTATCAACCCTATCAAACGCTTAGCGTGAGGCAGCATTGTTGCCGGCCTCCTTATTACATCAAACATTCTGCCCCTAAAAACACCAGTCATAACCATACCCCCCCTACTTAAACTAGCCGCTCTCACCGTAACTATTTTAGGCCTTCTCCTAGCCTTAGAGCTAGCATCTCTCACAAACAAACAATTTAAACCCACACCCCAACTTGCCCCTCACCATTTCTCAAATATACTGGGCTTCTTCCCAATGATTATCCACCGTCTTCTACCTAAACTAAATCTCGTCCTTGGACAAGCAATTGCCAGTCAAACCATTGACTTAACATGACTAGAAAAAACAGGCCCCAAAGCCGTAGCCTCCCTCAACACCCCCTTAATTACAACCACAAGCAACGCCCAACAAGGTATAATCAAAACGTACCTTACATTGTTCCTCCTCACCTTCGCTCTCGCAACCCTCATTCTAGTCTCCTAAACCGCCCGCACACTTCCCCGACTTAACCCCCGCGTCAATTCCAGAACAACAAATAAAGTTAAAAGCAAGACCCAGGCACTAATTACTAGCATCCCACCCCCTAAAGAGTATATTAAAGCAACCCCTCCCATATCTCCTCGAAACACAGAAAGCTCCCCAAGCTCATCAACTGATACCCAAGACGCCTCATACCACCCACCTCAGTGAGCAACAGATGCTAAAACAACCCCTGCCACATAAACCACCATACTGACCGCAACTGGCCGACTCCCCCAGCTTTCTGGATATGGCTCGGCGGCAAGCGCCGCCGAATATGCAAACACAACCAGTATTCCCCCCAGATAAATTAAAAATAAAACCAAAGACAGAAACGACCCTCCATGCCCAACTAACACCCCACAACCCAGCCCCGCAACCGCAACCAACCCTAATGCTGCAAAGTACGGGGAAGGATTAGAAGCCACCGCCACTAGTCCTAAGACTAACCCAAACAAAAATAAAAACATAACGTAAGCCATAGTTCCTACCCGGACTTCAACCAGGACCAATGGCTTGAAAAACCACCGTTGTTATTATTCAACTACAAGAACCCTAATGGCCAACCTCCGCAAAACCCACCCCCTGCTAAAAATTGCTAACGATGCATTAGTAGACCTCCCAGCCCCATCAAATATTTCCGTATGATGAAATTTCGGCTCCCTCCTAGGACTCTGCCTTATCTCACAAATCGTCACAGGCCTATTCCTAGCCATACACTACACCTCTGATATTGCCACAGCCTTCTCATCCGTCGCCCACATCTGCCGAGATGTAAACTATGGGTGACTCATCCGTAATTTACATGCTAACGGTGCTTCCTTCTTCTTCATCTGCATTTACCTGCACATTGGACGAGGCCTTTACTACGGCTCCTACCTGTACAAAGAAACATGAAACATCGGAGTCGTACTTCTCCTATTAGTTATAATAACCGCATTCGTAGGCTATGTCCTTCCATGAGGACAAATGTCCTTCTGAGGTGCCACCGTTATTACCAACCTTCTCTCCGCAGTCCCCTACATCGGCAACACACTTGTCCAATGAATCTGAGGAGGCTTCTCCGTCGACAATGCTACCCTTACCCGCTTCTTTGCCTTCCATTTCCTCCTCCCCTTCGTTGTTGCAGCCGCAACCGTCATTCACCTTCTATTCCTTCACCAAACGGGCTCTAACAACCCCCTTGGTTTAAACTCAGACGTAGACAAAGTCTGATTCCATCCCTACTTCTCCTACAAAGACTTGCTAGGCTTTGCAATTCTCCTCATTGCACTTACATCCTTAGCTCTTTTCTCCCCCAACCTCTTAGGAGACCCAGACAACTTTACCCCCGCTAACCCACTAGTGACCCCTCCTCATATTAAACCTGAATGATACTTCCTGTTTGCATACGCCATCCTCCGCTCAATTCCCAACAAACTAGGAGGGGTCCTAGCTTTACTAGCCTCCATCCTTGTATTAATAGTCGTCCCCATTCTTCACGTGTCCAAACAACGAAGTCTCACCTTCCGCCCATTCACACAATTCCTATTTTGAACACTCATCGCAGATGTTGCCATCCTTACATGAATCGGAGGAATGCCCGTTGAACATCCCTACATCATCATTGGACAAATCGCCTCCTTCCTCTACTTCTTCCTATTCCTTGTCTTCACCCCACTAGCAAGCTGACTCGAGAACAAAGCCCTAGGATGAACTTGCAGTAGTAGCTCAGTGCCAGAGCGCCGGTCTTGTAAGCCGGACGCCGGGGGTTCAAATCCCCCCTGCTGCTCAAAGAAGAGGGACTTTAACCCCCGCCACTGGCTCCCAAAGCCAGTATTCTAAAATTTTAAACTATTCCTTGCTTCAAAGTACATATATGTACTATTACCATATTATTATGCCAACCATAATACTAATTCTCTAGGACATCTATGTATTATCACCATTCATTTATATTAACCATACAAGTAAGCATATTATGATAGATTAGACATAAACCTATTACAGTTTAAATCCATAGCATATGAGTTAAGTAATGAGAACTTGAATGACTCAATCTTAGTTGAATGGCTTGTATTCATACCATAATTTGGCATCTCTTAACATTCAAATGTTAAGCCCAGACAAGGTCTCGCATTATATCTCTTGTTCTGCCTCATATGATTGAAGGTGAGGGACAAAAATCGTGGGGGTTTCACTACTTGCACTATTCCTGGCATTTGGTTCCTACCTCAGGTACATGACTTGATTGATTCCATCCACTTTTATTGACACTCGCATAAGTTAATGCCTTAAATACATACTCCTCGTTACTTATGCATGCCGGGCCTTCTTTCCAGAGGGTCACTGGTATCTTTTTTTGTCTTCCTTTCATTTGACATTTCAGAGTGCACACAGTAATGGCTAATAAGGTTGTACATTTTCCTTGCTTGCAGAGATAAAGGTGAAAAGTTGTAGAGGCATTACTTAAGAATCACATATCTAGATTTCAGGTGCATAAACTATGACTTAATATTGCTCCACAATCCTAGTGACCCCCTGGGTTTCTACGCGTAAACCCCCCTACCCCCCTTCACCCCCGAGATACTCACACTCCTGTAAACCCCCCGGAAACAGGAAAACCTCGAGAAATGAATTTTTATTTACAATAAAATTTTTTAAAATTTGCGAAAAAATCTATTTGTAATATTAAAAATACATATTTTGTTAATCATTTTTAACCAAATAAAAACATGAAGAAATTTAGGACTCACCAAGCCACCTTACAACGCACAACCTTTAGTCCTATTTTTAAGCTTAGT